ATCATATAATAATTATAATCGATAAATTGCAATAGAAAATAAAAAGGGGAGGTTTGTGATGATTTTAAAATCTTTTCTACTAGGTAATCCATTATCCTTATGCATGAAGATAATAAATTCGGTCGTTGTGGTCGGGCTCTATTATGGATTTATGACCACATTCTCCATAGGGCCCTCTTATCTATTCCTTCTCCGAGCTCGGGTTATGGAAGAAGGAACCGAGAAGGAGATATCAGCAACAACTGGTTTTATTGCGGGACAGCTCATGATGTTCATATCGATCTATTATGCGCCTCTGCATCTAGCATTGGGTAGACCTCATACAATAACTGTCCTAGTTCTACCGTATCTTTTGTTTCATTTCTTCTGGAACAATCACAAAAACTTTTTTTATTATGGATCTACTACCAGAAATTCAATGCGTAATCTCAGTATTCAATGTGTATTCCTGAATAATTTAATTTTTCAATTATTCAACCATTTCATTTTACCAAGTTCCACGTTAGTTAGATTAGTCAACATTTATATGTTTCGATGCAACAACAAGATTTTATTTTTAACAAGTAGTTTTGCTGGTTGGTTAATTGGTCACATTTTTTTCATGAAATGGGTTGGATTGGTATTATTCTGGATACGGCAAAATCATTCTATTCGATCTAATAAGTATCTTGTGTCAGAATTTAGAAATTCTATGGCTCGAATCTTTAGTATTCTCTTATTTATCACCTCTGTCTACTATTTAGGAAGAATGCCGTCACCTACAGTCACTAAGAAACTGAAAGAGAAAGAAACTTCAGAAACGGAAGAGGGGGAAGAAAGAAAGGAAGAAAGCGATGTGGAAACAACTTCCGAAACGAAGGAGACTAAACAGGAACAAGAGGGATCCAACGAAGAAAACCCTTCCCTTTGCTCGGAAGAAAAGGAGGATCTGGACAAAATAGATGAAACGGAAGAGACCCGAGTGAATGGAAAGGAAAAAACAAAGGATGAATTTAACTTTCAAGAGGCACGCTATCAAGATAGCCCAGTTCATGAAGATTATGATCTGGATACCCATCAAGAGAATTTTGAATTGGGAAGACTGAAAGAAAAGAAAAATAAAAGTTATTATTGGTTTTGGGTTGAAAAAACTTTTGTCACTTTTTTTTTCGATTATAAACGATGGAATCGTCCATTACGATATATAGAAAATGATCAATTAGAAAATGCTTTACGCAATGAAATGTCACAATTTTTTTTTTATACATGTACAAGTGATGGGAAACAAAAAATATCCTTTATGTATCCTCCTAGTTTATCGACATTTTCAGAAATGCTAGAACGAAGAATTTCTTTGTACATAAGAGAAAAAATATATGACGAAAATCTTTCTAATTCTTGGATTTATACCAATGAAAAAAAAAAGTTAAATTTGAATAATGAATTGATAAATCGAATCAAAATTATAGAAAAAAATGAGGGATCTCCTATTCTGGATAGGCTTGAAAAAAGAACCATATTATGCGATGATGAGAATAAAAAAAAATGCTTGCCAAAAGCATATGATCCTTTTTTCAACGGACCTTGTCGAGGAACACGAAAAAAACTCTATTCACATGCAATCATGAATCATTTAATTACTTATACAAATACAGAAGATTTAGTAGAAATTTTTTGGATAAATAAGATTCATGATCTACTTCTTAATGATTCCTTAGGAATTTACCGTCAATCATTTTTAAAAAAAACGGAAAAGTCCTTCATCTCAATTGATGAATTATCTTCTGAGTGCGGACACATTTTTAATTTTGAAAAATGTCCTTTATTGACAGAAGCAAAAATAATTGATTCAGAAAGTCAAGCAAAATCTTTGCAATTTGTATTCGATGTAATTACAAAAGATCAAAAAACAAAGAAAAAGAAAGATATTGGAATTAAAATAAAAGAAGTCAGTAAAAAGGTGTCTAGATGGTCATACAAATTAACCGAGGATTTGTTGGAAGAAGAGGAAAAAGAAAATGAAAAAGAATTAGAAGAAGAATTAGAAGAAGAAGAGCATGAGATTCATTCAAGAAGAGCCAAACGTGTTGTAATTTATAACGATAATGATCAAAATACCAATTCTATTTCTAGTACTAAGAATGCTAGTAACAATGAGAAAAATGATAATAAAACGGAAGAGGAAGAGGTAGCTCTGATACGTTACTCCCAACAATCGTGTTTTCGTCGCAATCTAATCAAAGGATCCATGCGCGCTCAAAGACGTAAAACAGTTATTTGGGACCTCTTTCAAGTAAATGCGCATTCCCCACTTTTTTTGGACCGTATATACAAAACATCTTTTTTTTATTCTTTTCATATTAATGAAATGAAGAATCTTATTTTGAGGAATTGGATGGGTAGAGAACGAGAATCTGAATTTAAAATTTTAGATTCCCATTTTGAAAATGAAGAGACAAAAGAAGAAAAGGATAAAAAAGAACGTATAGAAATATCAGAAGCTTGGGATACCTTTGTATTTATTCAAGCAATAAGAGGTTTAATGTTAGTAATCCAATCTTTTTTTAGAAAATACATTATATTGCCTTCATTTATAATAGCTAAAAATATTTTACGTATGTTATTATTTCAATTCCCCGAGTGGTACGAGGATTTGAAGGAATGGAATAGAGAAATGCATATTAAATGCACCTATAATGGTGTTCAATTATCAGAAACAGAATTTCCCCAAGATTGGTTAACAGACGGCATTCAGATAAAGATTCTATATCCTTTCTGTCTAAAACCTTGGCGAAAAGCTAAGGTACGATCTCATCATAGAGATCGAGGAGATTCAAAATATAAAAACAAAAATTTTTGTTTTTTAACAGTCTGGGGAATGGAAGCAGAACTTCCCTTTGGTTCTCCCCGAAAACGACCTTCTTTTTTTGAACCTATTTATAAAGAACTCAAAAAAAGAAATAGAAGGGTAAAAAATAAGATTTTACAAGTTATAAACTTTTTGAAGGAAAGAATAAAATCCTTTATATTTATAAAAGTTAGAAAAGAAAAAACAAAATGGGTCACTAAAATATTTATAGTTATCAAACTCATAATGAAAAAATTGGAAAAAATAAATCCAATTTTTTTATTTGAGTTGAGGAAAGAAAAAGTATATGAAATGAAGGAAAACGAAAAAGATTTACAAAAAAATAAAAAGATTCTTCGCGAATCATCTGTTCGAATTCGACCAAAAAATTGGTTAAATTATTCACTAATAGAAAGAAGAATGAAAGATCTTTCTGATAAGACAATAAAAATCAGGAATCAAATAGAACGAAACGAAAAAGAAAAAAAAAAAGATATAGTTATAATTTATGATAATAAAAGGCCGGAATCTTTGAAAATCTTAAAAAGGAAAAATATCCGATTAATGCGTAAATCGCACTACTTTATAAAATCATTCATTGAAAAAATATACATAGATATTTTACTATGTACCATTAGCATTCCTAAGATCAATGCAAAACTTTTCTTTAAATCAAAAAAAAATATCTTTAATAAATCCATTTACAACAATAAAAGAAATAAAGAACAAGAAGGAATTGATGAAACAAATCAAAATACAATGAAGTTTAATTTTGGTTTGACTATAAAAAAGTTGTTTTCAAATACTTATAGTACTGAGAATAGGAATCCAAATTCCGATACTTATTGGAACTTATCTTCCCTATCTCAAGCATATGTATTTTACAAATTATCACAAACCCAATTACTTAATAAGGATCGCTTGAGACCTGTATTTCAATATAAAGGAAACTCTCCTTTTTTTAAGGAAAAATTAAAAGACTCTTGTATGATAATGATACACGGAATATTTGATTCCAAATCAAGACATAATAAAATTCATTCGTATGTAATGAACGAATGGAAAAACTGGTTAAAAGGTCATTATCAATACGATCCATCTCAAAAAAAATGGTCTCGATTAGTAACTAAAGAATGGCGAAATAGAATCAATCAACGCTGTATGATTCAAAACCAAAACAAGGAATCAATCCAATTGGATTTATATAAAAAATACCAATTCATTCATTCCATGAAAAAAAATAACTATGCAGCGGATTCTTTTATGAGTCAAAAAGAAAAATGGAAAAAAAATCACAGATATGATCTTTTATCATATAAATACATAAGTCCTCCTAATTCATATATTTCTGGATCAACATTAGAATTTGAAATAAACGGGGATCGAGAAATTCCATATCATTTCAATACATCGAAACCCGAATCATTTTATGTATTAGTAAGTATACCTAGTAATAATTATCTAGAAAAAGGATATATTATTGATAGGAATATAAATTTGGATAGAAAATATTTTGATTGTAGAATTCCTCATTTTTGTTTTAGAAAGAATATTGAGATCTGGACCAATGCACATATTGGCATGACGATTCATAAAAATACTAAGACTGAAATTAAAAATTTAAAAAAAATGAAAAAAAAAGATCTTTTTTCTACTACGGTTCGTCAAGACATCAAACCATGCAATCAAAAAAGTTTCTTTTTTGATTGCATGGGAATGCATCAAGAGGGGTTCTCTGATACTGCATCAAATCATAATACTATATCCAATCTCGAATCTTGGTTCTTCCCAGAATTTGTGCAACTTTTTAACATATATAAGATTCAACCTTGGATCATTCCAATCAAATCACTCTTTTTTCATTTTAATAAAAATGAAAAAATAAATATAAATACAAAGAAAAATCCTCATGAATCGTCTAATAAAAAAGATCTTGAATTAGTAAATTACAAGCAGGAAGAACAAGAACAACAGGATCAAGGAAATCTTATATCGAATCTACGAAAACAAGAGAATAAAAAAGCTGTTGAAGAAGATTACGCAAGATTAGACATAGAAATTAAAAAGGGTAGAAAAAAAAAAAAATCTCAATATAAGAGAAAAAAACAAACGGAACTAGATTACTTTTTGAAAAAATATTTCCTTTTTCAATTAAGATGGGCTGATCCCTTGAATCAAAGAATAATGAACAATATTAGGGTATATTGTCTCCTACTTAGATTGATAAACCCAAAGGAAATTGCCATATCCTCGATTCAAAGAGGTGAAATAAATCTAGACGAAATGCTAATTCAAAAGGAGCTAGTTCTTACAGAATTGATAAGAAAGGGAATATTTATTATTGAACCAATTCGTCTATCTATAAGAAGGGACGGAAAATCTATTGTATATCAAACTATGGATATTTCATTGGTTGAGAAGAAGAAGCACCAAACAAATAGAAAATACGCAAAAAAAAGACATATTGAGAAAGAGGGGTTTGAAAAATCCATTCCACGATACAGCCACTTATTTTTTAGTGAAGACAAAAATCATTATGATTTCCTTATTCCTGAAAATATTCTATCTCCTAGGCATCGGAGAGAATTTCGAATTCTAATTTGTTTCAATTCACGGAATTGGAATGTTTTGGATAGAAATCCAAGATTTTGCAATGAAAAGAAAATAAAAAACTGTGGACAATTTTTGAATCAGAACAAGCATATTAACACCGATGCAAAAAATTTAATGAAATTCAAATTGTTTCTTTGGCCCAATTATCGATTAGAAGATTTAGCTTGTATGAATCGTTATTGGTTTGATACCAATAACAGCAGTCGTTTCAGTATGTCAAGAATACATATGTATTCACAATTCAGAATGAATTCAATTCAAATGCAAAATTAAAAAATTTTTATTTTGATATTTTTTTTATATTTTCTAGTGGATTTCCTACATATCGTGTGACATATTCTGTAGATGAAAGCCGAAATATATAGACTGTATAACATTAGAATTTCTAACACATGATGCTGATTTCATAGTGTATCCATTTTCACTAGGAGTAGCAGAACCTTTTTAGTTTAAGTAAAACTAAATCGTTCTATTTCGTGAATGCATATATTTATCAGACCCTTTTTATCCAATATCCAAATCCAATTTCGATTTATACTAGATGAAAATAACTGTCATAATAAATCTTATTATTTTTCCTGATCGGTAAAATTCACAGAAAATAAAAATTTTAATTTATTTTATGGTCAAAAATTCATTTATCTCAGTTATTCCACAAGAAGAAAAAGACGAAAATAGTGGGTCTGTTGAATTTCAAGTATTCCATTTCACCAGTAAGATACGGAGACTTACTTCACATTTAGAATTGCACAAAAGAGATTTTTTATCACAAAGGGGTCTGCGAATAATTCTGGGAAAACGTCAACGATTATTGACTTATTTGTCAAAGAAAAATAAAGTGCGTTATAAGAGATTAATGGATCAGTTAGATATTCGGGAACCAAAAACTCGTTAATTTAAATTAAATTTATTATTTGAGTTTATTATTATTTATTATTAGCCTTGTTATTTTTTTTTTTTTTTATTAATTATTTATATTATATTTAATTATTTTAATTATTTTCTAATAATTAGAATAATTGATAATAATTATTTAATATTTAATAATATAATAGTTTTATTTTAGATTTATATTATAGTTATTTTTTATATTATTTTTATATTATAGTTATAATATTAGAATATTCTTATTTTAATTTTTTTTTTTTTTTTTTTGATAGAATTTACATTTTATATATGACTATATGAATATGAATAGGATTATTTAGAATTACTAGAATTATACTAAATTCAATTTCAATTAGGATAAATTAGGATATATATATATGAAAAATGAAAATATAATGAAAATATAATATATTTAATATTAAGAAAATAAACATGATTCGTATGTACAACTCATATTTCATGGTTATTCAAACGTAAATCAAAGGATCTTGGCCCTTTCTCATAAACAGATTTTAAAATCTATTGATTCTATAAATTTTAAAAAATCATTGATTCGTCTGGTATCTACAATAGAAAATATATGATTTCCATCATTTTCTAATTAAAATTTTATCAGATCGAAAATCTTTTGTGTTCAAAACTTAAATTTATAGACCCAATGTCGCATTCAGTAAAAATTTATGATACATGTATAGGGTGTACCCAATGTGTACGAGCTTGTCCCACGGATGTATTAGAAATGATACCTTGGGACGGATGTAAAGCTAAGCAAATTGCTTCCGCGCCAAGAACCGAGGATTGTGTAGGTTGTAAGAGATGTGAATCCGCTTGCCCAACGGATTTTTTGAGTGTCCGTGTTTATTTATGGCATGAAACAACTCGCAGCATGGGTCTTTCTTATTGATATGTAACAAAAAACTCCCCTTGAATCATTTGATTCCTCTTTACCGAGAAAACTCCGTACTCGAGAAAAGAAAATAAAAATATATTATTCTTCTCCCGAGCACGGAGTTTTCTGGTCAAAATTTATCTTGTCTTTATCACGAGTTATTTTACTTGGTTAACAATACTTCTGGTTTTGCCGATATTTGCGGGTTCTTCAATTGTCCTTTTCCTTCATAAAGGAAATAAGGCGTATAGGAGGGATACTATATGTATATGTATCCTGGAGCTCCCTCTAATGACCTATGTATTTTGTTCCAATTGGACGATCCATTAAACCAATTGAAGGAAGATTCTAAATGGATAAATATTTTTTTATTTTCACTGGAGACTGGGAATCGATGGACTTTCCATAGGACCCATTTTACTGACAGGATTTATCACTTGAACCAACAAACATTAGATTTCGAAAAATTAGCTAATCAATCATATCCCACAGCAGTGGAAATAATATTCCATTTTGGTTTTCTTATAGCTTATGCTGTCAAATCGCCGATGATACCCCTACATACATGATTACCAGATACCCACGGGGAAGCGCATTACAGTACATGTATGCTTCTAGCTGGAATCTTATTAAAGATGGGAACATATGGATTGATTCGGATCAATATGGAATTGTTAGCTCACGCTCATTCTAAATTCTCTCTCTGGTTGATCATAGTAGGAATAATACAAATCTTTTATGCAGCTTCAACATCTCTTGGTCAACGCAATTTTAAAAAGCATATTGCCTATTCTTACGTATCTCATATGGGTTTCATAATTATAGGAATTGGTTCTATAACTGGCATGGGACTCAATGGAGCCATTTTACAAATACTCTCTCATGGATTGATCGGTGCTGCACTTTTTTCTTAGCAGAAACGAGTTGGGATAGAATACGTTTTGTTTATCTCGACGAGATGGTGGGGAATATCTATCCCAATGGAAAAAATATTGATATTTACCATGTTTAGTAGTTTCTCGATGGCTTCTCTTGTATTACCAGGAATGAGTGGTTTTGTTGCAGAATTCTTAGTCTTTTTTGGAATAATTACTAACCAAAAATATCTTTTCATGCCAAAAATGTTAATTACTTTTGTAATAGCAATTGGAATGATATTAACTCCTATTTTTTTATTGTCTATGCTACGTCATATTTTCTATGAATACAAGCTATTCAATATACCAAACTATAAATTTTCATATTCTGGACCGCGAAAACTATTTCTTTCGATCTGTATCTTTCTACCTGTAATAGGAATTGAGATTTATCCTGATTTCGTTCTTCCGTTATCGGTTGACAAGGTACAAGTTATATTAGCTAATAATTTTTATTATTTTTATAGAAATATAGATACTAATTCTTTTTATAGCTTAGAAAATTCTAATTAATTAGAAGGAAAGTCTTATAATTCTTTGACTTTCATCTTTTCACGATTCTTCATTGTACAATGAAAAAAATGAAGAGTGAATTAGAATTGTAATGAAATACATCTAGAGTTTTTGAGAACCATTTGAATAATTCCTCCATTCAAACGGTTTTCAAAAACTCGCACAAATACTCATTGTCTATCAGACGATGTTTTTATGTGTTCTTCATGTAGTTTATTTTATTCAATTAGATATAAATGGGAATGAACCATAACTATGGAACCCGATTCCTAATAGATTGATCCCAAAATAGCATATCCAAATTAGGAGAAATCCTATAGAAGCCACAAATGCCGAATTTGTGCCTTGGTCTTGCAATTTTTTATTTGTTCTAATATGTAAATAGATTGCAAATATGGTCCAAGTAATAAATGCCCAAGTTTCCTTAGGATCCCAATTCCAATAAGAACCCCATGCTTCATTAGCCCATACTGCTCCAGAAAGAATGCCTATGGTTAAAAAGGTAAACCCTAAACTAATGACACGATAACTCCAATAATCCAAACGCTGAATTAATTGATATTTGTAAAAATTTAGAAATGAGAGAAAAGAAGTCTTTTTAAATACACTTTCTTTTTCGTTCAAATATTCTATCGTACCAACAAAGAAAAATGACTTCCTTAAGCTTATAAAATTCTTGTTAAAAAAAAAATCGATATTTTTTCTTTATAATAATTTAATAATTTAGACACCTAACATCTTAGTATCTTAGTATAATTAAATATTAAAATTTTTAGTTGTCTTATCCTAATTATGCTTTTAATAGGAAAGAAAAAACCTTCTCACGAATTCAATTTCAATATCAATAATATAAAGTTATAATTAATTAAATGAAATATATAATTAATATAATTAAATATTAAATAAAATTAAATAAAATGTATAATATATAATAATTAAATATATAATATGATTATGTATGATTATGATATATAATAATATATGTAATAATATTCTTATTATAATATATATATAATATAGATATATAATATAATAATAAATATTAATTTATAATTATATATAATTATAAATAATTATAAAACAATAATAAAATAAAAAAAGCTAGGTTTCTATTATAGTTATAGTTTATAATACATAAATGGAAAAGTTTATTATGAAAACTGAACTTACGAAAATACTAACTGAATATTCTTGATATTGAACTTGAACATTTCCATATGAATGGAAATGCATTTTGCTTCATTGTTTCCTAAACTCTATTGAATATAGACAATTCAACATGAATTTATTATTATTCTTTCAGGTAAGCCGCCATGGTGAAATTGGTAGACACGCTGCTCTTAGGAAGCAGTGCTAGAGCATCTCGGTTCGAGTCCGAGTGGCGGCATAAAATTTTATATATTATATATAAAATTATATATTATTATTTAATATAATTATAATTATTTTTAATAATTCTATTTTCCCTTAACATTAGATTGTATTTATGTAAGATTATAAAGTAAGATTATAAAATTTATAGATATTTTATATATTTACATTTATATTTATGTTTTATAGATTTAGGATCTATTAATTTATTATAGTTCAATTATGTATCTCTTTATATTTTATATTTATTTTTTATTAAATATTAAAGAATATTGATATTTAATTTTAATTCGTTTTTTATTTATTTATTTTTCAAAGTTATGCTCTTATATTATTGATATTGATGGAATCGCTATAGGTAATGACTAATAAAGAGTAATCCATTTTGAACAATATATGTCTTTCACATACAACGATAAAAATGAGTCATCTATCTTTGAATGGCAGTTCCAAAAAAACGTACTTCTATGTCAAAAAAGCATATTCGTAGAAATCCTTGGAAAAAAAAAGGCTCTTTAGCGGCAGTAAAAGCTTTTTCTTTAGCTAAATCTGTTTCTACCGGACAGTCAAAAAGTTTTTTATTGGGACAAAAAAACGTTTTTAAAAATCTTAATTGATATGTCTCAAAGAACTTCAAATTTTTTATTTTTGACTTGGAAGACAAATAATTGACATTTACTAATGTATTATTAATGTATATTGTATTTTTTATTTTTTTTTTAATATTTATTTTAATCTCCAATTTCAATTATTTATTATTTAATAAGGACCCTTTTTTATGTTTATGATATTTGTGACCTTAGAACATATATTAACTCATATTTCCTTTTCGATCATCTCAATTGTGATTATGATTCATTTGATGAACTTATTAGTCTATGAAATAGAAGGATTGCGTAATTCGTCAGAAAAGGGGATGATAGCTACTTTTTTCTCTATAACAGGGTTTTTAGTTATTCGTTGGATTTCTTCAGGACATTTTCCCTTAAGTAATTTATATGAATCATTAATCTTCCTTTCGTGGAATTTCTCTATTATTCATATGATTCCATATCTTGGGAATCATAAAAATTATTTAAGCACAATAACTGCACCAAGTGCCATTTTTACCCAAGGTTTTGCCACGTCAGGTCTTTCAATTGAAATGCATCAATCCGCAATATTAGTACCTGCTCTACAGTCTCACTGGTTAATGATGCATGTCAGTATGATGCTATTGAGCTATGCAGTTCTTTTATGCGGATCATTATTATCAGTTGCTCTTATAGTGATTACATTTCGAAAAAATATCGATTTTTTTTTTAACAAGAATTTTATAAGCTTAAGGAAGTCATTTTTCTTTGTTGGTACGATAGAATATTTGAACGAAAAAGAAAGTGTATTTAAAAAGACTTCTTTTCTCTCATTTCTAAATTTTTACAAATATCAATTAATTCAGCGTTTGGATTATTGGAGTTATCGTGTCATTAGTTTAGGGTTTACCTTTTTAACCATAGGCATTCTTTCTGGAGCAGTATGGGCTAATGAAGCATGGGGTTCTTATTGGAATTGGGATCCTAAGGAAACTTGGGCATTTATTACTTGGACCATATTTGCAATCTATTTACATATTAGAACAAATAAAAAATTGCAAGACCAAGGCACAAATTCGGCATTTGTGGCTTCTATAGGATTTCTCCTAATTTGGATATGCTATTTTGGGATCAATCTATTAGGAATCGGGTTCCATAGTTATGGTTCATTCCCATTTATATCTAATTGAATAAAATAAACTACATGAAGAACACATAAAAACATCGTCTGATAGACAATGAGTATTTGTGCGAGTTTTTGAAAACCGTTTGAATGGAGGAATTATTCAAATGGTTCTCAAAAACTCTAGATGTATTTCATTACAATTCTAATTCACTCTTCATTTTTTTCATTGTACAATGAAGAATCGTGAAAAGATGAAAGTCAAAGAATTATAAGACTTTCCTTCTAATTAATTAGAATTTTCTAAGCTATAAAAAGAATTAGTATCTATATTTCTATAAAAATAATAAAAATTATTAGCTAATATAACTTGTACCTTGTCAACCGATAACGGAAGAACGAAATCAGGATAAATCTCAATTCCTATTACAGGTAGAAAGATACAGATCGAAAGAAATAGTTTTCGCGGTCCAGAATATGAAAATTTATAGTTTGGTATATTGAATAGCTTGTATTCATAGAAAATATGACGTAGCATAGACAATAAAAAAATAGGAGTTAATATCATTCCAATTGCTATTACAAAAGTAATTAACATTTTTGGCATGAAAAGATATTTTTGGTTAGTAATTATTCCAAAAAAGACTAAGAATTCTGCAACAAAACCACTCATTCCTGGTAATACAAGAGAAGCCATCGAGAAACTACTAAACATGGTAAATATCAATATTTTTTCCATTGGGATAGATATTCCCCACCATCTCGTCGAGATAAACAAAACGTATTCTATCCCAACTCGTTTCTGCTAAGAAAAAAGTGCAGCACCGATCAATCCATGAGAGAGTATTTGTAAAATGGCTCCATTGAGTCCCATGCCAGTTATAGAACCAATTCCTATAATTATGAAACCCATATGAGATACGTAAGAATAGGCAATATGCTTTTTAAAATTGCGTTGACCAAGAGATGTTGAAGCTGCATAAAAGATTTGTATTATTCCTACTATGATCAACCAGAGAGAGAATTTAGAATGAGCGTGAGCTAACAATTCCATATTGATCCGAATCAATCCATATGTTCCCATCTTTAATAAGATTCCAGCTAGAAGCATACATGTACTGTAATGCGCTTCCCCGTGGGTATCTGGTAATCATGTATGTAGGGGTATCATCGGCGATTTGACAGCATAAGCTATAAGAAAACCAAAATGGAATATTATTTCCACTGCTGTGGGATATGATTGATTAGCTAATTTTTCGAAATCTAATGTTTGTTGGTTCAAGTGATAAATCCTGTCAGTAAAATGGGTCCTATGGAAAGTCCATCGATTCCCAGTCTCCAGTGAAAATAAAAAAATATTTATCCATTTAGAATCTTCCTTCAATTGGTTTAATGGATCGTCCAATTGGAACAAAATACATAGGTCATTAGAGGGAGCTCCAGGATACATATACATATAGTATCCCTCCTATACGCCTTATTTCCTTTATGAAGGAAAAGGACAATTGAAGAACCCGCAAATATCGGCAAAACCAGAAGTATTGTTAACCAAGTAAAATAACTCGTGATAAAGACAAGATAAATTTTGACCAGAAAACTCCGTGCTCGGGAGAAGAATAATATATTTTTATTTTCTTTTCTCGAGTACGGAGTTTTCTCGGTAAAGAGGAATCAAATGATTCAAGGGGAGTTTTTTGTTACATATCAATAAGAAAGACCCATGCTGCGAGTTGTTTCATGCCATAAATAAACACGGACACTCAAAAAATCCGTTGGGCAAGCGGATTCACATCTCTTACAACCTACACAATCCTCGGTTCTTGGCGCGGAAGCAATTTGCTTAGCTTTACATCCGTCCCAAGGTATCATTTCTAATACATCCGTGGGACAAGCTCGTACACATTGGGTACACCCTATACATGTATCATAAATTTTTACTGAATGCGACATTGGGTCTATAAATTTAAGTTTTGAACACAAAAGATTTTCGATCTGATAAAATTTTAATTAGAAAATGATGGAAATCATATATTTTCTATTGTAGATACCAGACGAATCAATGATTTTTTAAAATTTATAGAATCAATAGATTTTAAAATCTGTTTATGAGAAAGGGCCAAGATCCTTTGATTTACGTTTGAATAACCATGAAATATGAGTTGTACATACGAATCATGTTTATTTTCTTAATATTAAATATATTATATTTTCATTATATTTTCATTTTTCATATATATATATCCTAATTTATCCTAATTGAAATTGAATTTAGTATAATTCTAGTAATTCTAAATAATCCTATTCATATTCATATAGTCATATATAAAATGTAAATTCTATCAAAAAAAAAAAAAAAAAAATTAAAATAAGAATATTCTAATATTATAACTATAATATAAAAATAATATAAAAAATAACTATAATATAAATCTAAAATAAAACTATTATATTATTAAATATTAAATAATTATTATCAATTATTCTAATTATTAGAAAATAATTAAAATAATTAAATATAATATAAATAATTAATAAAAAAAAAAAAAAATAACAAGGCTAATAATAAATAATAATAAACTCAAATAATAAATTTAATTTAAATTAACGAGTTTTTGGTTCCCGAATATCTAACTGATCCATTAATCTCTTATAACGCACTTTATTTTTCTTTGACAAATAAGTCAATAATCGTTGACGTTTTCCCAGAATTATTCGCAGACCCCTTTGTGATAAAAAATCTCTTTTGTGCAATTCTAAATGTGAAGTAAGTCTCCGTATCTTACTGGTGAAATGGAATACTTGAAATTCAACAGACCCACTATTTTCGTCTTTTTCTTCTTGTGGAATAACTGAGATAAATGAATTTTTGACCATAAAATAAATTAAAATTTTTATTTTCTGTGAATTTTACCGATCAGGAAAAATAATAAGATTTATTATGACAGTTATTTTCATCTAGTATAAATCGAAATTGGATTTGGATATTGGATAAAAAGGGTCTGATAAATATATGCATTCACGAAATAGAACGATTTAGTTTTACTTAAACTAAAAAGGTTCTGCTACTCCTAGTGAAAATGGATACACTATGAAATCAGCATCATGTGTTAGAAATTCTAATGTTATACAGTCTATATATTTCGGCTTTCATCTACAGAATATGTCACACGATATGTAGGAAATCCACTAGAAAATATAAAAAAAATATCAAAATAAAAATTTTTTAATTTTGCATTTGAATTGAATTCATTCTGAATTGTGAATACATATGTATTCTTGACATACTGAAACGACTGCTGTTATTGGTATCAAACCAATAACGATTCATACAAGCTAAATCTTCTAATCGATAATTGGGCCAAAGAAACAATTTGAATTTCATTAAATTTTTTGCATCGGTGTTAATATGCTTGTTCTGATTCAAAAATTGTCCACAGTTTTTTATTTTCTTTTCATTGCAAAATCTTGGATTTCTATCCAAAACATTCCAATTCCGTGAATTGAAACAAATTAGAATTCGAAATTCTCTCCGATGCCTAGGAGATAGAATATTTTCAGGAATAAGGAAATCATAATGATTTTTGTCTTCACTAAAAAATAAGTGGCTGTATCGTGGAATGGATTTTTCAAACCCCTCTTTCTCAATATGTCTTTTTTTTGCGTATTTTCTATTTGTTTGGTGCTTCTTCTTCTCAACCAATGAAATATCCATAGTTTGATATACAATAGATTTTCCGTCCCTTCTTATAGATAGACGAATTGGTTCAATAATAAATATTCCCTTTCTTATCAATTCTGTAAGAACTAGCTCCTTTTGAATTAGCATTTCGTCTAGATTTATTTCACCTCTTTGAATCGAGGATATGGCAATTTCCTTTGGGTTTATCAATCTAAGTAGGAGACAATATACCCTAATATTGTTCATTATTCTTTGATTCAAGGGATCAGCCCATCTTAATTGAAAAAGGAAATATTTTTTCAAAAAGTAATCTAGTTCCGTTTGTTTTTTTCTCTTATATTGAGATTTTTTTTTTTTTCTACCCTTTTTAATTTCTATGTCTAATCTTGCGTAATCTTCTTCAACAGCTTTTTTATTCTCTTGTTTTCGTAGATTCGATATAAGATTTCCTTGATCCTGTTGTTCTTGTTCTTCCTGCTTGTAATTTACTAATTCAAGATCTTTTTTATTAGACGATTCATGAGGATTTTTCTTTGTATTTATATTTATTTTTTCATTTTTATTAAAATGAAAAAAGAGTGATTTGATTGGAATGATCCAAGGTTGAATCTTATATATGTTAAAAAGTTGCACAAATTCTGGGAAGAACCAAGATTCGAGATTGGATATAGTATTATGATTTGATGCAGTATCAGAGAACCCCTCTTGATGCATTCCCATGCAATCAAAAAAGAAACTTTTTTGATTGCATGGTTTGATGTCTTGACGAACCGTAGTAGAAAAAAGATCTTTTTTTTTCATTTTTTTTAAATTTTTAATTTCAGTCTTAGTATTTTTATGAATCGTCATGCCAATATGTGCATTGGTCCAGATCTCAATATTCTTTCTAAAACAAAAATGAGGAATTCTACAATCAAAATATTTTCTATCCAAATTTATATTCCTATCAATAATATATCCTTTTTCTAGATAATTATTACTAGGTATACTTACTAATACATAAAATGATTCGGGTTTCGATGTATTGAAATGATATGGAATTTCTCGATCCCCGTTTATTTCAAATTCTAATGTTGATCCAGAAATATATGAATTAGGAGGACTTATGTATTTATATGATAAAAGATCATATCTGTGATTTTTTTTCCATTTTTCTTTTTGACTCATAAAAGAATCCGCTGCATAGTTATTTTTTTTCATGGAATGAATGAATTGGTATTTTTTATATAAATCCAATTGGATTGATTCCTTGTTTTGGTTTTGAATCATACAGCGTTGATTGATTCTATTTCGCCATTCTTTAGTTACTAATCGAGACCATTTTTTTTGAGATGGATCGTATTGATAATGACCTTTTAACCAGTTTTTCCATTCGTTCATTACATACGAATGAATTTTATTATGTCTTGATTTGGAATCAAATATTCCGTGTATCATTATCATACAAGAGTCTTTTAATTTTTCCTTAAAAAAAGGAGAGTTTCCTTTATATTGAAATACAGGTCTCAAGCGATCCTTATTAAGTAATTGGGTTTGTGATAATTTGTAAAATACATATGCTTGAGATAGGGAAGATAAGTTCCAATAAGTATCGGAATTTGGATTCCTATTCTCAGTACTATAAGTATTTGAAAACAACTTTTTTATAGTCAAACCAAAATTAAACTTCATTGTATTTTGATTTGTTTCATCAATTCCTTCTTGTTCTTTATTTCTTTTATTGTTGTAAATGGATTTATTAAAGATATTTTTTTTTGATTTAAAGAAAAGTTTTGCATTGATCTTAGGAATGCTAATGGTACATAGTAAAATATCTATGTATATTTTTTCAATGAATGATTTTATAAAGTAGTGCGATTTACGCATTAATCGGATATTTTTCCTTTTTAAGATTTTCAAAGATTCCGGCCTTTTATTATCATAAATTATAACTATATCTTTTTTTTTTTCTTTTTCGTTTCGTTCTATTTGATTCCTGATTTTTATTGTCTTATCAGAAAGATCTTTCATTCTTCTTTCTATTAGTGAATAATTTAACCAATTTTTTGGTCGAATTCGAACAGATGATTCGCGAAGAATCTTTTTATTTTTTTGTAAATCTTTTTCGTTTTCCTTCATTTCATATACTTTTTCTTTCCTCAACTCAAATAAAAAAATTGGATTTATTTTTTCCAATTTTTTCATTATGAGTTTGATAACTATAAATATTTTAGTGACCCATTTTGTTTTTTCTTTTCTAACTTTTATAAATATAAAGGATTTTATTCTTTCCTTCAAAAAGTTTATAACTTGTAAAATCTTATTTTTTACCCTTCTATTTCTTTTTTTGAGTTCTTTATAAATAGGTTCAAAAAAAGAAGGTCGTTTTCGGGGAGAACCAAAGGGAAGTTCTGCTTCCATTCCCCAGACTGTTAAAAAACAAAAATTTTTGTTTTTATATTTTGAATCTCCTCGATCTCTATGATGAGATCGTACCTTAGCTTTTCGCCAAGGTTTTAGACAGAAAGGATATAGAATCTTTATCTGAATGCCGTCTGTTAACCAATCTTGGGGAAATTCTGTTTCTGATAATTGAACACCATTATAGGTGCATTTAATATGCATTTCTCTATTCCATTCCTTCAAATCCTCGTACCACTCGGGGAATTGAAATAATAACATACGTAAAATATTTTTAGCTATTATAAATGAAGGCAATATAATGTATTTTCTAAAAAAAGATTGGATTACTAACATTAAACCTCTTATTGCTTGAATAAATACAAAGGTATCCCAAGCTTCTGATATTTCTATACGTTCTTTTTTATCCTTTTCTTCTTTTGTCTCTTCATTTTCAAAATGGGAATCTAAAATTTTAAATTCAGATTCTCGTTCTCTACCCATCCAATTCCTCAAAATAAGATTCTTCATTTCATTAATATGAAAAGAATAAAAAAAAGATGTTTTGTATATACGGTCCAAAAAAAGTGGGGAATGCGCATTTACTTGAAAGAGGTCCCAAATAACTGTTTTACGTCTTTGAGCGCGCATGGATCCTTTGATTAGATTGCGACGAAAACACGATTGTTGGGAGTAACGTATCAGAGCTACCTCTTCCTCTTCCGTTTTATTATCATTTTTCTCATTGTTACTAGCATTCTTAGTACTAGAAATAGAATTGGTATTTTGATCATTATCGTTATAAATTACAACACGTTTGGCTCTTCTTGAATGAATCTCATGCTCTTCTTCTTCTAATTCTTCTTCTAATTCTTTTTCATTTTCTTTTTCCTCTTCTTCCAACAAATCCTCGGTTAATTTGTATGACCATCTAGACACCTTTTTACTGACTTCTTTTATTTTAATTCCAATATCTTTCTTTTTCTTTGTTTTTTGATCTTTTGTAATTACATCGAATACAAATTGCAAAGATTTTGCTTGACTTTCTGAATCAATTATTTTTGCTTCTGTCAATAAAGGACATTTTTCAAAATTAAAAATGTGTCCGCACTCAGAAGATAATTCATCAATTGAGATGAAGGACTTTTCCGTTTTTTTTAAAAATGATTGACGGTAAATTCCTAAGGAATCATTAAGAAGTAGATCATGAATCTTATTTATCCAAAAAATTTCTACTAAATCTTCTGTATTTGTATAAGTAATTAAATGATTCATGATTGCATGTGAATAGAGTTTTTTTCGTGTTCCTCGACAAGGTCCGTTGAAAAAAGGATCATATGCTTTTGGCAAGCATTTTTTTTTATTCTCATCATCGCATAATATGGTTCTTTTTTCAAGCCTATCCAGAATAGGAGATCCCTCATTTTTTTCTATAATTTTGATTCGATTTATCAATTCATTATTCAAATTTAACTTTTTTTTTTCATTGGTATAAATCCAAGAATTAGAAAGATTTTCGTCATATATTTTTTCTCTTATGTACAAAGAAATTCTTCGTTCTAGCATTTCTGAAAATGTCGATAAACTAGGAGGATACATAAAGGATATTTTTTGTTTCCCATCACTTGTACATGTATAAAAAAAAAATTGTGACATTTCATTGCGTAAAGCATTTTCTAATTGATCATTTTCTATATATCGTAATGGACGATTCCATCGTTTATAATCGAAAAAAAAAGTGACAAAAGTTTTTTCAACCCAAAACCAATAATAACTTTTATTTTTCTTTTCTTTCAGTCTTCCCAATTCAAAATTCTCTTGATGGGTATCCAGATCATAATCTTCATGAACTGGGCTATCTTGATAGCGTGCCTCTTGAAAGTTAAATTCATCCTTTGTTTTTTCCTTTCCATTCACTCGGGTCTCTTCCGTTTCATCTATTTTGTCCAGATCCTCCTTTTCTTCCGAGCAAAGGGAAGGGTTTTCTTCGTTGGATCCCTCTTGTTCCTGTTTAGTCTCCTTCGTTTCGGAAGTTGTTTCCACATCGCTTTCTTCCTTTCTTTCTTCCCCCTCTTCCGTTTCTGAAGTTTCTTTCTCTTTCAGTTTCTTAGTGACTGTAGGTGACGGCATTCTTCCTAAATAGTAGACAGAGGTGATAAATAAGAGAATACTAAAGATTCGAGCCATAGAATTTCTAAATTCTGACACAAGATACTTATTAGATCGAAT